TTCCAATTCTGATTGACTTTTGGATAGAAATCGTGAGAATGTATTTTATTTCCTCAAATAAAATATTGAGGGATAAAGGATTAAATCTTTTTAAGAAATAAAGTTTTTGATCTGAATATGAAAAATAAAAAATGGAAAGACCGCTTAACTATTGAAGTTGTTAATAGAACGAATCACACTTTTACCACTAAACTATACCCGCTACATATTCATTATTGGATATGAATGGACCATTTGTCCAACACTATTTGGACAAAAAAGTAATGAGACACAGTCAAGATAAAGATAGCATCAGAATCATTAAAATTCCAGCATTGACATGTATTTTGTTCTGACGCGGGCTTGAAAGAAAATAAAATTATTAAAATTATATTTATAATTTATATTTATAATATTTATAATATAAATATAATAATAATAAATATATAAATAATAATATAAATAATATAAAATATAAAAATATATAATAAATAATAAATATATATATATATAGAATAAATATAAATATATAATATAAAATATATAATTATAATATATATATATAGAATAAATATAAATATATAATTTAAATATATAATTATAATATATATATATAGAATATGAATTATAGAATATAAATATATATAGTATAAATATTAATAACATTAATAAATATAAATTAAATATAAATTAATAATATTAATATATATTAATATATATTAATCTAGATTATATAGAATTTAAGATAATTTACTGGATTATAGATAATTTAGAGAATTTCTAAGATAATCTATATAAATCCATATATTATAATCTAACACTATTTCTAATAACTAATAATGGGAATCAAAATATCTCTTCTTGTTTCGATAAGAATTTTGATTTAATATAAAAACAAAAATTGTTTTGTTCGTTGGAACAAAAGAAGTACTGGCCCGGCCAGTACTTAACCAGGCCGGGTAAACGAACCCTTTGTACAAAATCAAAGAAATAAGAAATAAAGTATTCTTTCTATATGTAGAAATCTGTTTCGACTCATTATAAAAATTGAATTATTGATCAAATTCGTGGATATATGACACTTTATCCATTTTTTTATGTGTTTTTATTACACTTTTTCTATATTTTAGTTATTAGATTTTTATCTATTGTTATTGTTCGAATTTCATTTAAAATGAAAGAAGTGAAGTATATATTCTTATTATATTCTAAGCTAAGTATATATTCTTATTATATATTATTATTATATTCTTAATTATATTCTTATCTTATATATATATATATATATTACAATGATTACATTAATGATTACATTACTTTTTTTTTAGATTACTTAATCTTATAATTAATAAAAAAGAAGGAAAATAAAAATTTTTCTCAATCTTGGCTTCACGTGTCACATCACACGATAAACTTTAATTTTTGAATGGGGAGAGGTGGCTGAGTGGACTAAAGCGTCGGATTGCTAATCCGTTGTGCGAATTTTTCGCACCGGGGGTTCGAATCCCCCTCTCTCCGACCCACCTGATCACTTGAATTTTTATAATTTTGAAGAATTTTTTATTATTAATTTTCTTTTATTTTTATGAAATTTTTATCTTTCTTTATCTAGTATCTATTCCATTTATTGATAGATTTACCTATGAAAAACTAAAAACGAATCTCATCTCTTTTTTTATTACTCGCGCCCAGGATTACGCCCCGGATCATTAGATAAGAATCCGAAGATGAAGAGAGAAACAAAGAATATTACTACTGTGTAAACGAAGAGTTTAAGAGTAAGCATTACACAATCTCCAAGATAAATAATATCATTTATTTTAAAAAGGAAATAGATCACCTATTTTACGACACACGCTATACATTAATATATTTACATTATTTTGATATGGCACTCTAAAGATTAAAAAAGTAAGTTTTTAAAATTAATTTTCACAAATTTCTTTCTAATGTAATACTAATGTAATAAGATTAGGATTTTTTCGTTAACAAAAATTTATTGTCATATCCATAATTAGATATTAGATATTGTATGGGATCTTAGAAAGAGAAGGTTAGAACAAAGGAAGAAATAAGCTGATCAAAAATCATCGCTCCCTTATTAAAATTTTAAATTAAATTCAATATATCAATATACAATATAAAATACCAGAATTTAGCTTTTTTAATCGAGGGTTCCTAATGTCAGACTTATCCGATCTTATTTATTTTTTGAATCAAAATATCATCTTTTTTTATCGAAGAAATCACGAATATAAATTGAATAGAGATTCATTTTTTATCGAAAACTTACGGCAGCTTGCCAAACAAAGGCTAAGAGAAAAAAGAGTACAGGGATAACTGGCATAACGTCTACGATTGGATTGAAAAAGGCATAAGCCTCGGGTAATTTGGCGAAGAAAAAACTACTCGAATAAAGGTTAGAATTAAGACAGATACAGATTAAACTAAAAGTATTAAACATAACAAACATTTTTTTCTTGTTCTTTAAAATGAAATTGAAATGATAATAAATTATCAGATTTGATTGAGTTGTTTTTATGAGATAAAAATAAAAAAGGTGGATAAAAGAAAAAAAAAATTCTTTTTTTTTCTTTTACCTCTCCTCAATCAAAAATACTTCCTTACATTCTACAATCAAGTTAAATTAAAATACTTAGAATATAAGGAATTCTACTTTCATACAATATCTTAATTGAATTTTATGTAATGATCAATGAATCTTTTTTATTCTATATCTACATGTGTTGAATACTAGGGACAACATGTCCTATATTTATTTTGGTTGGTTATTGACGAATAATCAATATTGGGCTTAGGTTTTCTTAGAAAAAAAAATAAAAATGGGGCGTGGCCAAGCGGTAAGGCAACGGGTTTTGGTCCCGTTACTCGGAGGTTCGAATCCTTCCGTCCCAGGTCGTTATTCATCATAAACGAGGTTCTCTATTTAAATATAATTTAAATTCAAATTAAGGAATTAAAAATTTTTCTGTTTAACGTTGGATAGAATGTGATCCAATCCTTTATTCTGAAATTTAATAATGATTCTTAGAATCATATCTTTCTTTTCATTCAAAAAATATTAAAATATTTTATAATATAATATTTAATATTTTTTATTGAATATTGAAATGAAATATTTAGTTTAGTATAAAGTTACTATAGTTATAGTTTTTATAATTAGTTTAAGTAGCTGAAAATCTTTAGCTATTCATGGGGATTTCTTTTTCATTTGAATAAAAGTAAAAATAAAAGATTTTTTTTTCATGTGATTTTCTTCATATGATAAAATATGGGGTTAATTTAAGTGAAATCCTTTTCGGACAAAAACTTACCTATCTATGGATAGGTAAGTGTGAATTATTATATATCGGTTCATCCAATGACTATTCATGATTCCATATTGAATCAATTGCATACGCTTCAAAATAAAAATCAAGGGAGAGGGATGTTATGGTAAAACTTCGTTTGAAACGATGTGGTAGAAAGCAACGTGCGACTTGAAGGACATGATTGGCTGTGGATTTTGCCATCCATCATTTTCTATAGGAATGAAGATGCTCTTGTCTCGACATAGTTTGTCCTGCTAGGAACCTAATTTCATTTGCCTTAGATTGGTAAATAAAAAGACTAATGGTATAGCATATGGTGGAGCTCGAGTAAAAACGATTGATTTATTTATCGGGAGAATAATCTAGGGTTAGTGACAATCAATAAGTTAGACCAACTTTGTAAATAGATCATTAGTAAATAGATCATCAATAGAATATATAAATGGAGAGGTTAAAATTTTAACAAGTTTGAAATAAAAAAAAAGTAAAATTTGTCGAAATTTTAAAACTGTTTTGATCAAAAGTGTATCACAAAGAAATCAATCTTTCGTATGATTGTTCTTTTTTCCATATAAAAAACAAAAGGTATGTTGCTGCCTTTTTGAAAAGGAGTAAGGATCACCAAAGTAATGTCTAAACCCAAAGATTTCACAAATCGTAAAGCAAAGACAACGAATTCCGGAACAAGTAAATACTATTTTCACTTGTCTCAACAATTGGATCAGAATGAGAAAAAAAAAAAAAAATAGATCCTAAAGGAGACAAAAAATAAGTTAGAGACAGCTCAATAAATTATAAAGATTTCCTTTCGAACTCTTTTAAAACTATCCAACTTGAGTTAGGAGTACGACTGATATTTTTTTTCTGTAAAGATATAATATAGATAATATAGTATAAATAGTATAATTATATAGTATATAGAATAGAATTATAGAATTTAGAATCATCTTTTCTTGAGCCGTATGAGGCGAAAACCTCCTATACGTTTCTAGGGGGGGGGGTATCCTTTATCTACATCTATCCCAATGAGCCATCTATCGAATCGTTGCAATTGATGTTCGATCCCGAAGAGAGGGAAGAGATCTTCGAAAAGTGGGTTTTTATGATCCGATAAATAATCAAACTTATTTAAATGTTCCTGCTATTCTATATTTCCTTGAAAAGGGTGCTCAACCCACAGGAACTGTTCATAATATTTTAAAGAAGGCAGAACTCTTTAAATAAAGAATTTCGAGTTTATTTTGATCAGAATAAAAGTCATGAATAGAAAAAGCTAGTACCTATCCTTGTGTAATTCTTTATTCAAAGTTTGTTCTTTTCTTGTTCTATCTTATCTTATTCTTACTTAATTTAGTTTCTTTTATTTCTTTTTTTCTTGTTGTGGAACCCCCCCTGGTGGGGGGGGGTAATCTTTCTTCTTGTATTTGTATTGTACCTTTATTTATTTTTATTTATTTTTTGATTAAGGAAACCTGATATTTTTATTTTTTTTTCTATATTTTATATCTACCTTATTTTTTACGCTCAAATCTCTTATTTATCATTTGTGTTGTGCTAATCCAATATTTAATAATATACAATACAATACAATATTCTATTTAATTATATTATATTTATTAATTAATATTTATATTTTAATTTTATTTATTTAATTTTTTAAATATTAAAATATTAATATTTTTTTTTTAAGTCCATTCATATTGACAATGGCGTATCGAACAGATATAATTATCTCGTAGATAAATAGATCTTTTTATCTCCACTCCCTATTAGCATTTTCCTTCATTTTATTAAAATGTATGGGTTTGCTGGATTTCCTCTTCCGTATTTTATACTTTATACAAATTTATACAAAATGGATTTTAACTAAATAAAAAATTGGAAAAATTTTGGTGGTTTGTCAATTTGCCAATTATATTTTGAATCTCTTGTTTTTTGAACCGGATCCTATTGATATTTTGTTGTTTAGATTTGTTTTCTTCCTAGTTCCATGTTTTGATGTAGTTGTGCAGTTCAATTCCATTGATTTTTTTTATTATTTTATTTTGATCATATCTACACATCATATAGATCCGGGTTGCTAACTCAACGGTAGAGTACTCGGCTTTTAAGTGCGACTATGATCTTTTACACATTTGGATGAAGGAAGGAATTCGTCAAGACTATTGGTAGAGTTTATAAGAACGCGACTGATCCTGAAAGGTAATGAATGGAAAAAAGAGCATGTCGTTAAATATGAAATCTAATTTTAATAAAGAAAATAATCATAAAAAAATTTAATACTCATAATATAACATAAGAATTATAGTTGGGTCTAGTGAATAAATGGATAGAGCCTTATGGCTCCAATTCGAGTAAGACGAAAAAGTAACGAGCTTATCTTCTTAATTTGAATTAATTTGAATGAGGACCCGATCTAATTAGACGTTAAAAATAGATTAGTGCCTGATGCGGGAAACGGTTCTCTTGTTAATTGTGAGTGGACCATTGATTCTTTTTTTTTTCTTGAATCCTAATTATTCTTTATTTTAAATTTAAGACAGATGTGTACTAATAAATAGTATACTGATAAAAAAAATTTATTCCAAGGTCAAAAGAGCGATCGGGTTGCGAAAATAAAGGATTTTACACCTTTTCCTTATTTTTCTTCTTGTTATTTTAGATTTTCTTTATTTCTTTTATTGTTATTCTAGTTATATTAACAATAAATCCGATTGTATAGAAAGGGAAATAAAAAAGATCTGTTGATTGGGCTCTCTGTCTCCGGGGTATATATTCTTTATTTGTTCTTAACTTTTATATAATCTATATAATCTTTTTACCATTCCGTTATTTACATCACAATCAATATAAATATAACAGTATGTATATATACATATAATTATTAATTATATAATAATATAATATAATATAAAAATATAATATAAAATATAAAAGATATCTTAAACTAAATAAAATTTAAATATAATTTTAAATATAATAAATATAATAATATATTAAATATAATAAATAATAATATATAAATAAATTATAAATAAATAATATATAAATATAATTATAATAAATTATAATATATAATAATAATAAAGTATATAATTTTATAATAAAGATATCTAAAAAAAAAAAATGTAATGTAATTGTATTACTGTAGTGTAATACTGTATATTACTGTATATACTAATAATACACTAATATAATACACTAATATACTACAGTGTTATTTATAGTTCTAGTATAGTATAAAAGTATAAAGAATATACTACGTATAATATACAATACACATACGCCGTTCTGACCATATTGCACTATGTTATCATTTAATAACAATAACACAAGAAGTGACTCCCTTTTTTGTTTTCATCAATATAAATGTACGTAAATGGCAAAATTTTAAGGATATTTAAATTAAAAAAAGATGGATTTCGGCAACAAAACTTCCTATATCCGCTACTCTTTCAGGAGTATATTTACTCACTTGCTCATGATCATAACTTCAATAGTTTGATTTTTTACGAACCCGTGGAAATTATTGGTTATGACAATAAATCTAGTTTAGTACTTGTGAAACGTTTAATTACTCAAATGTATCAACAGAATTTTTTTATTTCTTCGTTTAATGATTCTAACAAAAAAGAATTTTGGGAGTACAAGAATTTTTTTTCTTCTCATTTTTCTTCTCAAATGGTATCAGAAGGTTTTGGAGTCATTCTGGAAATTCCATTCTCGTCGCAATTAGTATCTTTTTCTGAATCTTCTGAAGAAAAAAAAATACTAAAATATCAGAATTTACGATCTATTCATTCAATATTTCCCTTTTTAGAGGACAAATTTTTACATTTGAATTATGTGTCAGATCTACTAATACCTCATCCCATACATCTGGAAATCTTGGTTCAAGTACTTCAATGCTGGATCAAGGATGTTCCTTCTTTGCATTTATTGCGATTTCTTTTCCACGAATATCATAATTTGAATAGTCTCGTTACTTCAAAGAAATTCATTTACGCCTTTTCAAAAAGAAAGAAAAAATTCCTTTGGTTCCTATATAATTCTTATGTATATGAATGCGAATATTTATTCCTATTTATTCGTAAACAGTCTTCTTATTTACGATCAACATCCTCTGGAGTCTTTCTTGAGCGAACACATTTCTATGTAAAAATAGAGCATCTTATAGTAGTGTGTTGTA